AAAAACAAAGAATCACAAATTTCTGATTATACAGAAAAAAAGATTGAGAAAAAAGACGAGGACAAAAGAGAAAAATACAAAAGAGAAGAGAAAATGCGGATAGAAATAGCAGAAGCTTGGGATAGCATTTTACTTGCTCAAGTAATAAGGGGCTCTGTGTTAATAACCCAATCGATTCTTAGAAAATATATTATATTACCTTCATTGATAATAGCTAAAAACATTGCCCATATGTTATTATTTCAATTTCCTGAGTGGTCCGAGGATTTAAAGGATTGGAATCGAGAAATGCATGTTAAATGCACTTATAATGGTGTTCAATTATCCGAAACAGAATTTCCAAAAAACTGGTTAACAGACGGTATTCAGATAAAGATCCTATTTCCTTTTTGCCTGAAACCTTGGCACAGATTTAAACTACAACCCTCTCATAAAGATCCAATGAAAAAAAAGAAAGGTCAAAAGAATGATTTTTGCTTTTTAACAGTTTGGGGAATGGAAACTGAACTACCTTTCGGTTCTCCTCGAAAACGGCGTTCGTTTTTTGAGCCTATTTTTAAAGAACTAAAAAAAAAAATTAAAAAATTGAAAACTAAATGTTTTATAGCTTTAACAATTTTAAAAGAAAGAACAAAATTGTTTCGAAAAGTCTCAAAAGAAACAAAAAAATGGATCACTCAAAGCATTCTATTTCTAAAGGGAATAATAAAAGAACTTTCAAAAAAAAATCCAATTCCATTTTTTGGGTTGAGAGAAATATATGAATTGGGCGAAACTAAAAAAGATTCGATAATCAGTAATAAGATGATTCACAAATCATCCCTTCAAATTCAATCTATGGAGTGGACAAATTATTCATTAACAGAAAAAAAAATAAAAGATCTGACTAAGAGAACAAACACAATCAAAAATCAAATAGAAAAAATTATAATTATAAAAGGCAAGAAAAACGAATTTCTAACTCAAGAAATAAATATTAGTTCTAACAAAATAAGTTATCAGGATAAAATATTAGAATCATCAAAAAAATTTTGGCAAATATTAAAAAGAAGAAATATTCGATTAATCCGTAAATTCTATTTTTTTATAAAATTTTTGATTGAAAAGATATACATAGATATTATTCTATATATCATTAATATTCCAAGAGCCAATACACAACTTTTTCTTGAATCAACAAAAAAAATGATTGAGAAAGTCATTTACAATAGTGAAGCAAATCAAGAAAGAATTAATAAAACAACTAAAAATACAATTCATTTTATTTCAACTCTAAAAAACTCACTTTCTAATATTAGTATTACAAATAAAAATGCAAAAGCTTTTTGTGACTTATCCTCCCTCTCACAAGCATATGTATTTTACAAATTATCACAAACCCAAGTTATTAGTTTTTATAAATTCAAACCTATCCTTCAATATCACGGAACATCTCTTTTTCTTAAAAATGAAATAAAAGATTATTTTGAAGAACAAGGACTATTTCATTCCAGATTAAGACATCATTGTGGGTTAAGACAGAAAATCTTTTGGCATTCTGGAATAAATGAATGGAAAAACTGGTTAAGGAGTCATTATCAATACGATTTATTTCAGAGTAGATGGCTTAGATTAGTACCAGGACAATGGCGAAATAGAGTCAATCAACACTATATGGCTCAAAATAAAGATTTAACAAAATGGGATTCAGATGAAAAAGAAAGATTAATTCATTACGAAAAAAAAAATGATTTTCAAGCGAATTCATTACTGAATCAAGAATATAAACTGAATCAAGAACAAAAATATAAAAAATCTAATTTTAAAAAACACTATGGATATGATTTTTTATCATATAAATCTATTAATTATCAAGATAAGAGGGACTCATATACTTATGGATCACCATTACAAGTAAATAAGAGGGAAGAGATTTCTTATAATTATAATTACAACATGGATAAACGAAAATTTTTTGATACACTGGGGGATATCCCTATCCATAATTATCTAGGAGAAGACGATATTCTAGATGCTATGGGGAAATTTTCGCATAGAAAATTTTTAAATTGGCGAATTCTTCATTTTTGTCTTAGAAATAAGGCCGATATTGAGTCCTGGGTCGATACCAGTATCAAGAGTAACAAAAATATTAAGACTGTGGTTAATAATTATCAAATAATTGATAAAATCAATAAGAGGGACCCTTTTTATTTCACAATTTATCAAGATCAAGAAAGCAACCCATACAATAAAAAAAGAAGCCCTTTTGATTGGATGGGAATGAATGAAGAAATACTAAGTCGTCCTATATCGAATCTGGAACTTTGGTTCTTCCCAGAATTTGTGCTACTATATAATGCATATAAGGTTAAACCATGGATCATACCAATAAAATTACTTCTTTTAAATTTTAATGGAAATGGAAACATTAATAAAAATATTATTGAAAATAAAAAAAGGGACTCCCTTATAGCACCGAATGAAAAAAAAATTCTTGGATTAGAGAATCGAAATCAAGAAGAAAAAGAACCCATAGGCGAAGGGGATCTTGTATCAGATACACAAAAACAAGGAAATTTTAGATCCGTTCTCTCAAACCAAGAAAAAGATGTTGAAGAAGATTATGGTAAATCAGACAGAAAAAAACGTAGAAAGAAAAAGCAATACAAGAGCAACACGGAAGCAGAGCTTGATTTCTTCCTAAAAAGGTATTTGCGTTTTCAATTGAGATGGGATGATTCTTTAAATCAAAGAATAATCAATAATATCAAAGTATATTGTCTCCTACTTAGACTGATAAATCCAAAGGAAATTGTTATATCCTCGATTCAAAGGGGAGAAATGAATCTGGATATTTTGATAATTCAGAAGGATTTAACTCTTAGAGAATTAATGAAAAAAGGAATATTGATTATCGAGCCAGTTCGTCTGTCTGTAAAAAATGATGGACAATTTATTCTATATCAAACTATAAGTATTTCATTGGTTCATAAAAATAAACACCAAATTAATCAAAGATACCAAGAAAAAAACTATATTGATAAAAAGAATTTTGATGAATCCATTGCAAGACATCAAAAAATGACTGAAAATAAAGACAAAAATAATTATGATTTGTTTGTTCCTGAAAATATTTTATCCCCTAACCACCGGCGAGAATTGCGAATTCGAATTTCTTTCAATTCAAAGTCAAAGGATAAAAATGGTATGCATAGAAATCCAGTATTTTTAAATAATGTAAAAAACTGTGGTCAAGTTTTGAATAAAAACAAACATCTTGATAGTGATAAAAAGAAACTAATTAAATTAAAGTTCTTTCTTTGGCCCAATTATCGATTAGAAGATTTAGCTTGTATGAATCGCTATTGGTTTAATACTAATAATGGCAGTCGTTTCAGTATGGTAAGGATACATATGTATCCGCGTTTGAAAATTCGTTAATGGTACATTTTCCCATATATTATGTATGTACCGTGTCGGGTATATGAAAACAAATAGATGGGCACAAGGATTGTCTTACATTCCATTCTGATACATGATACTAATTTAATGACATACATATCAATTAGATCGACAAATGAATCAACAAAATCCTCTTATTTGAACTCTAAAATTTTCTCTTTTGTAGAAATATATCACTCTTTTGTATCCCTATACGAATCAAATTGAAAACCGGATTGATTAATTTTATTTGAAAAAATTATAAAATTCATAACGAACTTAAAATCATTGTGTATATCAAAATGACTGGTATTATTATTACTGATCAGTAAAATTCACATTAAAAAAAAATATAAAAAAAGGGGGGAGAGAAAATTTTGTTTTATGGTAAAAAACTCATTCATCTCAGTTATTTTTCAAGAAAAAAAAGAAGAAAACAAGGGGTCCGTTGAATTTCAAATAGTCAGTTTCACCAATAAGATACGAAGACTTACTTCACATTTGGAATTGCACAAAAAAGACTATTTATCTCAGAGAGGTCTACGTAAAATTCTAGGAAAACGTCAGCGGCTACTGTCTTATTTATCAAAGAAAAAAAAAATACGTTATAAAGAATTAATTAGTGAGTTGGATATTCGGGAATCAAAAAATCGTTAATTTGAAAATTTTGAATTAGTCGATTTATTCGATTTTTCATTTTAATGTACTTCTTTTCGGTTTCAACAATTCATGTAAGAATGAATCGAGGAAAAACTTATGAATCTATCAGCTACAGAAAAAGACCTTATGATAGTTAATATGGGACCTCACCACCCATCAATGCACGGTGTTCTTCGTCTCATCGTTACTCTAGATGGTGAAGATGTTGTTGACTGTGAACCAATATTAGGTTATTTACACAGAGGAATGGAAAAAATTGCGGAAAACCGAACAATTATACAATATTTGCCTTATGTAACGCGTTGGGATTATTTAGCCACTATGTTCACGGAAGCAATAACCGTAAATGGACCAGAACAATTGGGCAATATTCAAGTCCCTAAAAGAGCCAGCTATATCAGAGTAATTATGTTGGAGTTGAGTCGTATAGCTTCTCATCTATTATGGCTTGGACCTTTTATGGCAGATATTGGTGCACAGACCCCTTTTTTCTATATTTTCAGAGAAAGAGAATTAGTATATGATCTATTCGAAGCTGCCACCGGTATGAGAATGATGCATAATTATTTTCGTATCGGAGGAGTAGCGGCCGATCTACCTTATGGCTGGATAGATAAATGTTTGGATTTCTGCGATTATTTTTTAACAGGAATTGTTGAATATCAAAAACTTATTACGCGAAATCCTATTTTTTTAGAACGAGTTGAAGGGATAGGCGTTATTGGTGGAGAAGAAGCAATAAATTGGGGTTTATCCGGCCCAATGCTACGAGCATCTGGAATCAAATGGGATCTTCGTAAAGTTGATCATTATGAGTGTTACGACGAATTTGATTGGGAAATCCAGTGGCAAAAAGAAGGAGATTCATTAGCTCGTTATTTAGTCCGAATCAGTGAAATGACGGAATCCATAAAACTAATTCAACAGGCCCTGGAAGGAATTCCGGGGGGTCCCTATGAGAATTTAGAAATCCGATGCTTTGATCGAGAAAGGTATCCAGAATGGAATGATTTTGAATATCGATTCATTAGTAAAAAACCTTCTCCTACATTTGAATTACCGAAACAAGAACTTTATGCGAGAATGGAAGCCCCAAAGGGAGAATTAGGAATTTTTCTGATAGGGGATCAAAGTGGTTTTCCTTGGAGATGGAAAATTCGCCCGCCGGGTTTTATCAATTTGCAAATTCTTCCTCAGTTAGTTAAAAGAATGAAATTGGCTGATATTATGACAATACTAGGTAGCATAGATATCATTATGGGAGAAGTTGATCGTTGAAATGATAATTTATACAACAGAAGTACAAGATCTCAATTCCTTTTACAGATTGCAATCTTTAAAAGAGGTCTATGGGATCATATGGATGTTTGTCCCTATTTTGACTCTTGTATTGGGAATCACAATAGGTGTACTAGTAATTGTATGGTTAGAAAGAGAAATATCTGCAGGAATACAACAACGTATTGGGCCTGAATACGCCGGTCCTTTGGGAATTCTTCAAGCTCTAGCAGATGGAACAAAACTGCTTTTCAAAGAGAATATTCTTCCATCTAGAGGAAATACTCGTTTATTCAGTATTGGACCGTCTATAGCAGTCATATCAATTTTACTAAGTTTTTCAGTAATTCCTTTTAGCTCTCGCCTTATTTTAGCCGATCTCAATATCGGTATTTTTTTATGGATTGCCATTTCAAGTATTGCTCCTGTTGGACTTCTTATGTCAGGATACGGATCAAATAATAAATATTCCTTTTTAGGTGGTCTGCGAGCTGCTGCTCAATCGATTAGTTATGAAATACCATTAACTCTATGTGTTTTATCAATATCTCTACGTGCGATTCGTTGAAATATAAACTTATATTTTCCCTATTCCTTTCGTTCTAGAAAATAAGCTGAATGGATTGAATAGATATCTTCGTTTGTTATTATCCTTCAGGTTGATAAACTAAATTAGATAGTTATATATGAGTGAAAGAAAGCAGCTTATAAATTCGCAGTAAATTAAACAAAAAAAATGGAATCTCATTTCCTATGTACAAGAGTTAAGTGGAAGAAAACGTAAGCGGAAGAAGTCTTTACCCCAAGACGGGTTGATTAGTCAATCTAGCTTGAAGCGGGCTCAAAAGATCAACCGTATAGAGTTTTCGCTATCCTTTGTATGGATTCCCATACATGTATTGCCAAACCAAACGGGGGATTAAACAAAAAAAACGAGTGGATGATTAGGAACACCAAAATACACAAAGGATTAGTAATGGAGATTATGTAAATTATATAAAAGGATATTTCTGGATAACATAAAAAGAATACTAATTGGGGCTTTAAATTAGTAGAAATGAGTAAGCAGTACTCCCCACGATTCCGGTCCAGAGTATGCTCCTATCCACCGATTAAAGTAATGACTATCAGGAACGAAATAATCCTTTACCATTTTTTAGTTTAAGCCCCCATTCGTAGTTTTCTCAGATCAGAAAGAAGAATAGGAACGAAAAAGAAACAATAAAGAATAAAAAAGAAATCTTTTTTATTCTTTCTTTCATATATATAGAGAGATATAATCCGTGTCATGATTTATGAGCTAATGTAATGTTTAATTTTTTTCGTAATCGAAAACAATGGGTTGAAATATGTATTGATATTTCTACAAGAAGTATTTTATTGAAGGCTTAAGTTATTACTCAACAAATAAAAATTGAAATTATTAACGGGCGAGATCAATTCAGAAGCACTTTTTTTTATTTTTTATTCTTCATAATATAGCAGACAGAATTCCATTGGTATAATTTTGGACCTTCCAATCCATTTTTTCTCTATCTATTCTACAACCATACGAAGATAAATAATACTGATTCGGTCCTTAAATTTATTTGTGACCCACGAGGAGCCGTATGAGTTGAAAACCTCATGTACGGTTTTGGATTAGCGATGGAAACAGTGATGTTATCATCGACTATAATTATCTAACAGTTCAAGTACAGTTGATATAGTTGAGGCACAATCAAAATATGGTTTTTGGGGATGGAATTTGTGGCGTCAGCCGATAGGATTTATCGTTTTTCTAATTTCTTCTCTAGCAGAATGTGAGAGATTACCTTTTGATTTACCAGAAGCCGAGGAAGAATTAGTAGCAGGGTATCAAACCGAATATTCGGGTATCAAATTTGGTTTATTTTACGTTGCTTCCTATCTAAATCTATTACTTTCTTCGTTATTTGTAACAGTTCTTTACTTGGGGGGTTGGAATATTTCCATTCCGTACGTATTCGTCCCTGAGCTATTTGAAATAAATAAAATGAATGGAATCTTTGGAACGACAATTGGTATCTTTATTACATTAGCTAAAACTTATTTGTTTTTGTTTATTTCTATCGCAACAAGATGGACTTTACCTAGGTTAAGAATGGACCAATTATTAAATCTTGGATGGAAATTTCTTTTACCCATTTCTCTGGGTAATCTATTATTAACAACTTCTTTCCAACTTCTTTCACTGTAAAGAAAAAAAGAATATGAGATTCATGACTTGGTTCAAACAAGAGAAAGAAACAAACATAAAATTATTCATAGATATTCACGATATGTTCCCTATGGTAACTGGGTTCATGAATTATGGCCACCAAACAGTCCGAGCAGCAAGGTACATTGGTCAAGGTTTCATGATTACCTTATCCCACACAAATCGTTTACCCGTAACTATTCAATACCCTTATGAAAAATTAATCACATCAGAGCGTTTCCGCGGGCGAATCCATTTTGAATTTGATAAATGCATTGCTTGTGAAGTATGTGTTCGTGTATGCCCTATAGATCTGCCTGTTGTTGATTGGAAATTTGAAACGGATATTCGAAAAAAACGATTGCTTAATTACAGTATTGATTTCGGAATTTGTATATTTTGTGGTAACTGCGTTGAGTATTGTCCAACAAATTGTTTATCAATGACTGAAGAATATGAACTTTCTACTTACGACCGTCACGAATTGAATTATAATCAAATTGCTTTGGGCCGTTTACCAATGTCAGTAATTGACGATTATACAATTCGAACAATTTTGAATTCGCCTCAAAGAAAAACTGAGTAAGTAAACCTACTATTCCATTAAAGAGAAATTTCCAATTCTTTTAAGGTTCCGTTTTGGTTTAAGTTAAAAGAATGTTTGGTTTGAATTATGAATTAAAAGAATGAGGCCTTTCTCTTTGTTTGGTCAATAAATAAAAATTCAATTACAAATTAACTGGTTGATAATAATTTCGAATTCATTTTTATTGAAAATCTATTAATATATTCGTAATTCTTTCGAAATATATAGTTTCAAAAAAAAATACCCTTTCGAACAAAAAAAAGAATCAAAAACGAAACTGTCCAATAATTGTACTTAGATCAATTCACACATAATAGATTAGGATTTTATTCAATTAGGAACGTATCATAAAAAAAAAATTCCTGGTCAGGTCAATAAGATCATGAAAAGCATTTCGATTTTTTTATCTCTTATTTTACATATAATGGATTTGCCTGGACCAATACACGATTTTCTTTTAGTTTTTCTGGGATCGGGTCTTATATTAGGGGGCCTGGGAGTGGTATTACTTACCAATCCAATTTATTCTGCCTTTTCATTGGGATTGGTTCTTGTTTGTATATCCTTATTCTATATTCTCTCAAATTCTCATTTTGTAGCTGCTGCCCAGCTCCTTATTTATGTGGGAGCCATAAATGTTTTAATCTTATTTGCTGTGATGTTCATGAATGGTTCAGAATATTATAAAGATTTTAATCTGTGGACCATTGGGAATGGCCTTACTTCGTTGGTTTGTACAAGTATTCTTGTTTCGCTAATTACTACTATATTAGATACATCATGGTACGGGATTATTTGGACTACAAGATCAAACCAAATTATAGAACAAGATTTGATAAGTAATAGTCAACAAATTGGAATTCATTTAGCAACAGATTTTTTTCTTCCATTTGAATTCATTTCAATAATTCTTTTAGTTGCTTTGATAGGTGCAATTGCTGTGGCTCGTCAGTAATAAATCTTTCTAACTAGGAATAGCAAGCTTAAACTTTTTTCTGTCTTATCGCATCTATTTTCCTTGAATTCTATTTGAATATTGTTCGTGTATAAAACAGAAATTCGTTTATTCGATATATTTCCAATATATTCTTTTTGTTATATTCTATTCTAGTCAATCAAATTCGTTGAATTATTGTTCATATTAAAATGAATCGAAATTGATAAGGAGTTGGTCAATGATGCTCGAACATATACTTGTTTTGAGTGCCTATTTATTTTCTATCGGTATTTATGGATTGATCACGAGTCGAAATATGGTTAGGGCCCTTATGTGTCTTGAACTTATACTGAATGCGGTTAATATCAATTTTGTAACATTTTCTGATTTTTTTGATAGTCGGCAATTAAAAGGAAATATTTTCTCAATTTTTGTTATAGCTATTGCAGCCGCTGAAGCAGCTATTGGATCAGCTATTGTTTCCTCAATTTATCGTAACAGAAAATCAACGCGTATCAATCAATCAACTTTGTTGAATAAGTAATATTAATAATATTTAATTATAAGATTCACCAATTTGAATTAGCATGTCCAATATGTTGGAATCTACATCATGTTTTCGAAAACATAAGAAATCAAAGTATCTTGGTCCTTTCTTATGAGTTGATCCCGAAGGAAATTGATTAGAAAATTTCTGGTAAATCGTTGATTCATCTGGTGTTTAACTATAATGATTCATTTACAAGTTTACTAGATTGAAATTTTATGATGTTCAAAAATTTATAGATCCCATGTCACATTCAGTAAAAATTTATGATACATGTATAGGGTGTACTCAATGTGTCCGAGCCTGCCCCACCGATGTGTTAGAAATGATACCTTGGGATGGATGTAAAGCTAAGCAAATTGCTTCCGCTCCAAGAACAGAAGACTGTGTTGGTTGTAAGAGATGTGAATCCGCTTGTCCAACAGATTTCTTGAGCGTTCGAGTTTATTTATGGCATGAAACAACTCGAAGTATGGGTCTAGCTTATTGATACGTTCCAGAAAACCCCACTTGAATACATTTTGAATCCATTTGATTTTTTTTACTGAAAAAACCCGTGCTCAAAAAAAATCTTTTTGAGCACGGGTTTTTATGGTCCAAGTGTATCTTGTCTTTACCACGAATTATTTTCCTTGGTTAACAATAATTGTAGTTTTACCAATATCTGCGGGTTCTTTAATTTTCTTTCTTCCTCATAGAGGAAATAAGCTAATTAAGTGGTATACCATGTGTATATGCATATTGGAACTCCTTCTAACAACCTATGCATTTTGTTATCATTTCCGATTGGACGATCCATTAATCCAGCTGGTGGAAGATTATAAATGGATAAATTTTTTTGATTTTTACTGGAGATTGGGAATAGATGGACTTTCTATAGGGCCCATTTTACTGACAGGATTTATCACCACTTTAGCTACTTTGGCGGCTTGGCCAGTTACTCGAGATTCGCGATTATTCCATTTCCTGATGCTAGCAATGTACAGTGGTCAAATAGGATCATTTTCTTCTCGAGACCTTTTACTTTTTTTCATCATGTGGGAGTTCGAATTAATTCCCGTTTATCTACTTCTATCCATGTGGGGGGGAAAGAAACGTCTGTACTCGGCTACAAAATTTATTTTGTACACTGCAGGGGGTTCCATTTTTCTATTAATAGGAGTTTTGGGTATCGGTTTATACGGTTCTAATGAACCAACATTAAATTTTGAAACATTAGCTAATCAATCGTATCCTGTCGCACTGGAAATAATATTCTATATTGGATTTCTTATTGCTTTTGCTGTCAAATCGCCGATTATACCCTTACATACGTGGTTACCAGACACCCACGGGGAGGCACATTACAGTACTTGTATGCTCCTAGCCGGAATTTTATTAAAAATGGGAGCATATGGATTAGTTCGGATCAATATGGAATTATTACCCCATGCTCATTCCATATTTTCTCCCTGGTTGATAATAGTGGGTACAATGCAAATAATTTATGCAGCTTCAACATCTCTTGGTCAACGGAATTTAAAAAAAAGAATAGCCTATTCCTCCGTATCTCATATGGGTTTCATAATTATAGGAATTGGTTCTATAACTGATACGGGACTCAACGGAGCGATTTTACAAATAATATCTCATGGATTTATCGGTGCTGCACTTTTTTTCTTGGCAGGAACGAGTTATGATAGAATGCGTCTTGTTTATCTCGACGAAATGGGTGGAATGGCTATTCCGATTCCAAAAATATTTACGATGTTCAGTATCTTATCGATGGCTTCTCTTGCATTACCGGGCATGAGTGGTTTTGTTGCAGAATTGATAGTCTTTTTTGGAATAATTACCAGCCAAAAATATTTTTTAATGCCAAAAATACTAATTACTTTCGTAATGGCAATTGGAATGATATTAACTCCTATTTATTCATTATCTATGTCACGTCAAATGTTCTATGGATACAAGCTATTTAATGCTCCAAGTTCTTATTTTTTTGATTCTGGACCACGAGAGTTATTTGTTTCGATCTCTATCTTTCTACCAGTAATAGGTATTGGTATTTATCCGGATTTCGTCCTCTCATTATCAGGTGAGAAGGTCGAAACTATTCTATATAATTATTTTTATAGATAGTTTTCATGAATAAAACAAAAAATAAATAAAGTAATCCTATGATTTTAAAAATTGTTCGTTGTACAGTGAAAAAAAAAAAGGAAAGAAGTCTTTTTTCTTCTCTTAAGTTTAAGTTAAGTAAAAAAAGGTAAAAAAATTAAATTCAATTTGAATCAGACATCTTTGGCTTTTGTTAGAACCTTTTGAATCAAGTAGTGGAGTGATTCAAAAGGTTCTTGACAGCTTACAATAAGTTTTCTTATATGTACGCTGTCCTATGTTAGTATTTGTTAGGCTTAGCCTCTTTATTCAATTCAATTAGATGTTAATGTAAATGAACCATAACTATGTAAACCTATTCCTAATAGATTGACCCCAAAATAGCATATCCAAATTATAAGAAATCCCATAGAAGCCACAAGTGCGGAATTTACACCTTCAAAATTTGTATTTGTTCGGGTATGTAAATAAATCGCGAATACGGTCCAAGTAATAAATGCCCAAGTTTCCTTTGGGTCCCAATTCCAATATGATCCCCACGCCTCATTAGCCCATACGGCTCCCGAAAGAATTCCTATGGTTAAAAAGATAAACCCGAGACTAATAATACGATAACTCCAACGATCCAATTGTTGAGTCAATTGATACCTGTAATAATTTTTAGAAGAAAGAAAATAAGTGTTTAATAAAACATTGCTTCTTTCATTCATGTATTGGATTTTGCCAAACGAAAATGACTGATTTAATAAATTCTTGTTTTTACCAATAATCTTTATGGCTTTTCGAAATGTAATGACTAGAAGAGCTACTGATAATAATGATCCACATAAAAGAGCTGCATAGCCTAATACCATCATACTTACGTGCATCATTAACCACTGGGATTGGAGAGCAGGCGCTAATATTGCGGATTGATGCATTTTGGTTAAAAGACCCGAAGTGGCAAAGCCTTGGGTAAAAATAGCACTTGGTGCGGTTATTGCGCTTAAATCATTTTTACGCTTTTTAAAATAGGAAACCATATGAATAAGGGAGAAACCCCATGAAAGAAAGATTAATGATTCATATAAATCACTTAATGGGAAATGTCCTGAATAAATCCAACGAGTGACTAATAATCCTGTTATACAGAAAAAGGTAACTATCATGCCCCTTTCTGATGAATCATATAGTCCTACGACTTCATCGACTAATAAGAATAAGGTTAAAAAATGAATTGTAATTACAATTGAAACGAATGAAAAGGATATATGAGTTAATATATGCTCTAAAGTTGAAAAAATCATAAAAATTATGAAAAAAGCGAGGGTTTCTAGATTTTATGGAATGGAAATCAGGAATTCAATTCATTATAGGACTTATTCTATCTCTTTTAGAAGATACTATGCCGCCACTCGGACTCGAACCGAGATGCTCTAGCACTGCTTCCTAAGAGCAGCGTGTCTACCGATTTCACCATAGCGGCTTGCTCGAAATCATAATAACCCATTTTTTATTCAATCGTCGAGATTGAAGGTGAAGGGGTTAATTCAATGTAAAATGTCAAATTTTTTAGGAAGCATTTAATTATTTAATTTTAATTGATGAATAAAAACTCGTTTAAATAGCAATTTGAAGGTTCAAAAAGAATCTTTAGTATTTATCGTATCGTTTTATTTAATTAGCCTTTTATTTAATTATTTCGTCAACAGAGATTTTTTAGTTTGTGTTTTCCTAAAAGAGAACTCCTCTATTGTAACTAAACTAACTAGCTGTAACTTCAATTCATAGATAAAATTCAACAAAAAAGGGTTCTTTATCATTTAAATTTTTTAATGATTCATTTCTCATTCTTTTATATGATTTTTATGAATCTATAAAAAATGCTTATCAATTGAATGAGTAAATGAATGAAAAAATATGATTTTTAGAGATCACAATTTCAGCACCACATCCACCGATTTCAAAAGATTTATGTAATTAGTATAGCTTTGTATTAATCGTTAGGATTTTGCGTTTTAAGGATTTATCAAACCAACTAGATATTGGGTTGTACACGTTACGTTATATAAAAAGCGTTTTGATTCCTGTCATAATTGTACCATACTTCAAAAAAGGTATTTCGAATTTCGAATTCTAAAAATATGTCTTGATTCATCTTCTTATACTTCTTATACAAACATAGGATTTTTTTAGATCACTTTAAATTGATACATTATTTGTATATCCACTAAATTAGAATAAATTAGAAAGGGGGTTTTTCTCAATTGGGTTGAAAGCAAGGGAAGGATATATAGTAATTCAGAGAAATAATGATTCATAAAGTTACAAAATTTAAACTTAATGGATTTGTTTCGACAACCCAGTTAAAGCTCTTATATATCTTATATATAAGTGCTCCGCTCTAGCTATAGTATAAATAAAAAAATTATTATTATTTAATTATTTATTATTATAATATTTAATTATTTATTATTATAAAATTAGAAATTGAATATAAATTGAATATTATAAAAGTAACAAATTATTAGAACACTAACATAACAAACGGGCGATGGGGAAAATAAGAATCCCCACCCCGGAACTGAAAAAAAAAGATATTCAAAAAAGAAAACCTTTGTATCTTATTCGAGTTAAACCAATTCAGATTACTCCAAATTTATTTGTCGTACAAAAAAACTTTTTGAATTACCCGTAGAAAGAGATTTCGCTAATGAAAAAGCTTTCAACGCCGCCCAATATCCTTTCTTTTTCCAAACATTTTTTCGAATACGCTTTTTTGATGTAGAAGTACGTTTTTTTGGAACTGCCATTCAAAAAAAAAAGGTTATTTAGTGCTATAGTTGGATGTCAAAGACATCTATTTTGAAAACAAAATGATCGGTCTCTTTATGTCATTATTTATCTATTCCTATAGATTGTCTAGATTATAATTATATATATACTACTATACAAATTTCATAAAAAAAATAAATAGAGATGGGAAAATAACATAAAATGCTTCTATTCTAGAACAAAAAAACAATAAGATATAACCTTTTTTTTTATTTATATTCCATACATTATCCAGAAAAAAAAGAAGAATTTGTATTTAATTTATTGGTACCTTTCTTTTTTATATCTCCATTCAAATCTATAGGATAGATTAGGATCTATTATGACATATAAATCGAATTGATGAAATCAAAAAAACGTAAAAAAAAGTCTTTCCTTTTCTATCTCTGCCTATTTATTTTGTCGTCCTACATTTATAATTTATACATCTCCATTTA